AGTCTTTTCTCATCTTTGCTTTTTGGTCCAATCAAAAACGATTTTATCATTTATGTCTCTACAATTCAATATAAGTGGATCCATCCCATATATCTATCTGTCCTCCGTCCGATCACTTTTCTATGTAATTTCCGTTACTTAAACGGTCTATTTTGTGTCCTAAATTCCACCTTTCCGAATGAAAGCGGCGGCATGTCTCATTTGTTATAACTAAGAATTCCATTCAAGAATTAGAATTTGCAAGATAGATGATAGGGAAGAAAAGAGAGAAGGGTAATCAAAAGAATTTCAAATGTCGGTTGAATTCAAAAACAAAAAAAATTTGGAATATTTATTCATTTCTTATTCAATAATCTATAATATTATTGTGAGAAAGAAGTCGAAATTCGATAGGCCCAAATGAATCGTTATGTTCTATAAGATTTCAGATTTTTTGAAATTCTATATTTTCTTGTTTTTGATTCATATTTATTATGAATAGCTCAGAATTTCAAAAAAATTGTATTCTACATAGTTAATAGCAAGCAAGGATTCTGAGAGTTTATTGAATTCCTAGGCGTGTCGAATTTCTCGTATGTCAGCCTACTTAGCTCAGAAGGTAGAGCATCGCATTTGTAATGCGATGGTCATCGGTTCGATTCCGATAGTAGGCTTTTCTCTCTTTCTTTTTTTGATTTTTCATCATTGAGAATGTCAAAGACTAGTGAAAAAAATGTCTTCCGCTTTTGCTAAAAGTCATCGATTTCTATTAGGTTATAGGAACTTCCAACTAGGACATAAAAAGATCCTTTTCTTTTTCTATATCTATATAGAGAATATAAAGTAAAGAGCTGGATATTTCTTTATCCAATTCATCTCGTTATTCTTTAATAGTACATTTGAGTCAATTTCACTTCATTTCTCATTTAGTTCAGTTTGAGTTTAGTTTATTCTGTAAAATGAAATTTCATCAATAAGAGTGAAATATAAATAAGAGGAAGGAGTCTTTATGTCACGTTACCGAGGACCTTGTTTCAAAAAAATACGCCGGCTGGGGGCTTTACCGGGCCTAACTAATAAAAGTCCCAAAGACCGAAAGGATCGCAGAAACCAATCAGGGTCTCGGAAAAAATCCCAATATCGTATTCGCCTAGAAGAAAAACAAAAATTGCGTTTTCATTATGGTCTTACAGAACGCCAATTGCTTAAATATGTTCGTATCGCCGGAAAGGCCAAAGGTCCGACGGGTCAGGTTTTATTACAATTACTTGAAATGCGCTTGGATAACATTCTTTTTCGATTGGGTATGGCTCCGACTATTCCGGGAGCTCGCCAATTAGTTAACCATCGACATATTTTAGTAAATGGTCGGATCGTAGACATACCAAGTTATCGCTGCAAACCCCGAGATACTATTACGGCAAAGGATGACGGAAAATCTAAAGTTCTAATTCAAAATTCTCTCGATTCCTCTCCTCACGAGGAATTACCAAACCATTTAACTCTTGACCCAGTGCAATATAAAGGATTAGTCAATCAAATAATAGATAGTAAATGGGTCGGTTTGGAAATAAATGAATTGCGAGTCGTAGAATATTATTCTCGTCAGACTTAAACCGAACGAAAATAAAAAATTTTTCTAATAAGATAAAGTAATAAGATAAAATGCGGACAACTTTGCTCCCTTTCGGCGAAGTAAATTAACCTAAGGTTAAGAGAAAGAAGGGTTTGAGCCGTATTTTTCTCTTATTTCGGTATCATAGATCGAGAGGGAGATTTTCTTTCCTTAATCTCCCCCTTTCTTTCCAGTCTTTTACGTGCCACAGCCATTAGGAATAGAGAATCTATATCAAAGAACGGTCTAACTGTATGGAAGACTGATATCGATTCTTATTTGATCTATTGTGGTTAGTAAGATCGGTGCGTTGGGTGAAGGTACGGAAAGAGAGGGATTCGAACCCTCGGTAAACAAAAGCCTACATAGCAGTTCCAATGCTACGCCTTGAACCACTCGGCCATCTCTCCTCCATAATGATTATGACCCCAAAACCGAGTGAATTGCGAGTCATTTGTCTGAATTATTAGGTAGGTCCGACTAATCAACTCTAACGATAAAAAGCTATCAAAATAGAAAATTTTTGATCCAAGTCAAAGAAAGATCTTTCCTTCGAGGCTCCCGAGATAAAGATAAAATTGCTTTACTTGCGAAAACGGTTAACTCTTCCTGTTTGCCAAAACAAGGTTCTCTTCTTTGTCGGCGTATCCCTTTCTTCCCGATTCAATCACGAAATTAGAAATTAAAACAAATCGACCGATTGAGGGATCTATATTTTATAGACGCGGATTAATGGATCTCTTTAGATTATCATTCTAGTTAGACTACGATTCGATACCCTAAGACTTCTCAAACTCCTTTCCAATCCAGGTTTCGAGTTATCAACAACAAATCTCTAGGCCATTGATCTAGTACAAATTCCTAAACTATCTTTTCTATGGGATTGTTTTTCTATTTGGATTGTCTCGTGTATCCCCGCTATGTACACAAGACAAAATAAAATAGGCGGTTATTCTCTTCTCATCATAGACTGATTATGAGTATTCGATCCTTTTTCTTCTTTGGATCCTAATTCCATCAAAATTTCGTGGGTTCTTCTAATCTGTAACTTCAATGTCATCGGCATCGTTTCCTTCGTTGGTTATACGATTCCATTAGAATGAAATCGAATCAGGTTGCAATATTTTGTTTTTAGTTCTTATCAATTCCTGTGAAAAGGAACAATTTGAATAGTGAATAGTTGAATAGAAGGCACATATTTTTTTTGAATTTGAATGACTCTATTTTTATGTTATTTCGTACTGTACTATTCTTTTCGTTGTGGGATCCTGTTTCCATGAGCGAAAGGGAGTGCTAAGAATTTTCGAATGGATTGCTGCCTATGCCTAGACCGCGGATAAATGGAAATTTTATTGATAAGACCTTTTCAATTGTAGCCAATATATTATTACGAATAATTCCGACAACTTCAGGAGAAAAAGAGGCATTTACTTATTACAGAGATGGTGCGATTTGATTTTTTTATTCCTCTTAGTCTTACGAGAAAGACACGCGATTCGGGATCGGGATAAAAAGAAAAAGAAATCTACGCTTGTTGAAGGTAAAGTTTGGAAATAGAACAACTCCTTCTGTTGTGTATCCTCGATTAATGCAGCCTCAGATACTAAATTTGAATTGTCGATTCTAGTATTGAGCGAAGGTTTATACCTATCGGTTCGTTATTACAGGTCAATCCTACGCTACTAGTACCAATAGGCAGCATAGGGGAAGAAGCACTACACCCGGGAATCCATAACACAAAAACTTTGTGAGACATTATCCCTTTCCTTAGCAGGCTCGGGACTACGAAGAATGGTTGGGACAACAAACATCCATCGTGTTTGTATTTTGGATACCCGTAGAACCGTCGAAGGCTGTTGAAGTGACTCATTCCCGGAAATTCGAGGGCGCTGAGAACAAAGAAATTGTTGGAGTTATCATTTCTCTCTAGTACCAATATGCTCGATGTTAAGAAAGGATCTCTTGCAGGAAGGTTGGCTAGAGATTTCGTATAAAAACACCAGCCCTGTTCAGTTTCTAATGAGAATATTTTCATCTTTTTTAATTCCCTGTATTATTTTCATTATGCACATAAGAGAGGAGCCGTATGAGATGAAAATCTCATGTACGGTTCTGGAACGGAGATTCTTTGAATTGAATGACGACCGTAACGGATGTCAGCGCAATCCGAAGGCAATTATGCGGAAGCTTTGCAGAATTATTATGAAGCTATGCGACTAGAAATTGATCCCTATGACCGAAGTTATATACTTTATAACATAGGACTTATCCACACAAGTAACGGAGAACATACGAAAGCTTTGGAATATTATTTTCGAGCGCTAGAACGAAACCCATTCTTACCACAAGCTTTTAATAATATGGCCGTGATCTGTCATTACGTGCGACTATCTCCACTATAGAAAGAAAGGGGGAAAGAAAGATCAAATCCGCTAGTAAAGACTAGAAAAATAGGCTTTCTACCTATGCATCGTCTAAACGAACGATTTTTATGAGCTGTAGAAAAGAAAGAACCTTCTTCGAAGTCGAAATATGAAGAAAGAGATATGCCCAGCTGTTTTCTTCTATGGATAAAGGATCTAATTGATAGAGTAAGCGCCGTAAAGATCAATTCGCGGAGTTTTGTACCGATACAATACTAACTGCTTACTTAGGTCATGATGTGCGATAAATGTTAGGAATCCACTTATGTAATAGAGTGGACCTACTAACGACTAAGGTATTGAGCAGCGGTGTAGGATCAGATCCCAAAGATAGTGAGTCTTTCCTTGAAAGTCTTTTTCAAAAATTCTATAGAAAGTTCGATATAAGATGAAGTCGAGATAGTTACCTTTCAGAAAATTCGAACGATAGGATAAATCCTATGCTTTAGTCGTAGGAAGGTGGGAGCGAAGATAAAACTAAAACAGATTATTCATCCAAATTTCAGATTTAAGTTTGAAACTCATGGCATTAGCTTCTTTTGGTTAACACGAAAAATGGGATAGATCTATGAGAAAGCTTATTCAATTCAATAGGGTCGACTACAATTGGATACCAAAAGAGTTGACTATCGAGCCGTATGAGGTAGGAAACTCTCAAGTACGGTTCGAAGGGAAGGAATTAACCAGCCTATTCCAACCGGGGAGAACAGGCCATTCGACAGGGAGATTCTGACATTGCAGAGGCTTGGTTCGATCAAGCCGCTGAGTATTGGAAACAAGCTATAGCACTTACTCCCAGTAATTATATTGAAGCGCATAATTGGTTGAAGATCACGAGGCGTTTCGAATAAAAGATGACACCATTTCTTTCTGGGAATTCATTTCGTCGAATTCCTTGTTTGTTAACCCCCTCAGTCAACTAAAATCAAGCATTCCGCTGGGAAGAACCAATCAAAGAATTTCATTATATCCCTTCTAAGCCT